TATATAATAACGCTTTTTTGTGACACTGTATACACAACACACACCGAAACTCGTTGAATACGCTAGTCGAGCCTTTTCTGCTTTAGGGGTTTGACAGAAATAATAAGATTCGACCAGCGTAGGGGGGTAGGGGGGTTTGCCGCGCAAAAAAATCTCTTAAACACCAGGAGGGGGCACTATAATAGGGGTATTTGGAGTTAAGGTCTATACTTTATGCACTAAAACAATTTATGCAACTCTTCTATCAATGTTGATGAAGTACTGAAGCTATTATACGTTTAAGCAAGAAAATGAACAACCTTGTCAGCTAATATTAGGAAGGACTCGTCAAATGCAAAGTGAAAGTGACCCCAGAAAAAAATTACCAGATGCATTTAAGTGAACGCCCGGCATGGTGGGTAAAGAACCATTAGTACTCTACCATTAACTTATGTCAGATATAGTGCACCAAGGGAGGGAAAAGGACAGTATGGCCCTGAAATAGGAACCAGATGCCAGTAATAGTTCAATTTGTGTAACCCCCACGATTTTTGTCCCTGACCCTTATCATTCATGATATGCCTTATATGAGGTAAGTTGGTCGGTTCTTACTGAATTAATAATTTGAGCGACCGATCAGGGTGGGGTTATGCATAGAAACTGGTTAAATGAAGTTATGGGGATTATTCTATTTATCAGGTGCTCTTGACAGTGGGATCGGATTTATCACTATGTCGATGTATTCTTCATTTAAATAATTTCCTGATTGGGTAATATAAATGTATGGTGATTATACATATATGTATTAATACCATAGGTATATGTATAATAATGCATATATGTACTATATCATATGTATGTATGATAATGCATAGATATATTACGATGTCTAGTGCTATACGTGCAACACTATACATAGGGATATTTGCGTACTAGGTATATAGGATGCGCGTTATGGGAACATACCGGAGCACCTATATACTATAGAAGCACTGCCCCTAAAAAGACCCTGGCGGTAACCATAGGTGTGTAACTCAGAGAATAGTTAAATTCAGAATCCTAGCTTTGGGAGTTAGGGGTGGAAGTTAGAATCTTTCTTCTCTGAGCCTCAAGGGGGATTTTAACCTCCGATCTCCGGATTACAAAACCGGCGCTTCGAATTAAGCTATTGGGGCAATTTCAGCTTAGAGCCTTATTCTCTGCCCACCCTGCGAGGGGTGTAAGGAATAAAAATAGTGAGAAATACACGACTGATGCAACTTGTCCGATGATAACAAAGGGGTGTTCTACGGGCATTCCTCCAATTCAGGTTAGGATGATTACATCTGCGGCCAGTACTCAGAATAGGAATTGTGTTACAGGTCGGAATGTTAGGCCCCGCTGCTTAGAGGTGTGCAGAATAGGGACAAGCATGAGGACCAGAATCGAAAATAGGAGGGCAAGTACCCCACCTAGCTTGTTCGGAATCGACCGAAGAATAGCGTACGCAAACAGGAAGTATCACTCGGGCTTAATATGTGGAGGAGTGACTAACGGGTTCGCAGGTGTGAAGTTGTCCGGGTCTCCCAGCAGGTTAGGGGCGAAGAGGGCTAGAGATGTAAGAGCCAACAGCATGACCGCAAAGCCTAGGGCGTCCTTATACGAGAAGTAGGGGTGGAATGAGATCTTGTCGGAGTCGGAGTTGAGTCCTGCTGGGTTATTTGACCCGGTCTCGTGGAGGAATAGAAGGTGCAGAATAGTAGCCCCTGCAATCACAAATGGGAACAGGAAGTGGAAGGCAAAGAACCGGGTTAAAGTGGCATTATCTACAGAGAACCCTCCTCAAATCCACTGAACCAACGCGTTACCCACATAGGGGACTGCTGATATAAGGTTAGTAATGACAGTGGCCCCCCAGAATGACATCTGCCCTCAGGGAAGGACGTATCCTACGAAGGCTGTCATCATGACTAGGAGGAGAAGGACTACACCAATAGTCCATGTTTCTTTATAAAGGTATGACCCGTAGTAGAGTCCCCGGGCGATGTGTGCGTAAATGCAGATGAAGAAGAATGATGCTCCGTTTGCGTGCATGTTTCGGATTAATCACCCATAGTTTACATCTCGGCAAATGTGTATAACAGAGGAGAATGCGGTTGCGATGTCAGAGGTGTAGTGTATAGCTAAAAACAGCCCTGTCAGGATTTGTGCCGCTAAGCATAATCCGAGTAGGGACCCAAAGTTTCATCATACTGAAATATTGGAGGGAGCTGGGAGGTCCACTAGTGCGCCGTTAGCAATTTTTAGAAGGGGGTGGGTTTTTCGTAGGCTTGCCATTAGGGTTTCTATAGTTGAATGACAACGGTGGTTTTTCGAGTCATTAGTTCCGGTTAGAGTCCGGGTGGAAATTATGGTATATTTTGCCTTTATGTTATTAGTTGGGTTAGTTCTAGGGCTGGTCGGTGTAGCATGTAACCCCGCTCCTTATTTCGCAGCTTTTGGGCTGGTAGTTGCCGCGGGTATGGGGTGTGCTGTTTTGGCAGTAAGTGGGGCGCCCTTTTTGGCCCTAGTTTTATTCTTGATTTATTTAGGGGGGATGTTGGTTGTATTTGCCTACTCCTCTGCCTTAGCAGCTGATCCTTTCCCCGAGGGCTGAACGGAGGTAACGGTGTTCGAGCAACTTGCTTTCTACTTGCTAGGTGTGTCCGTTGCAGTGATGTATTTCGGTAAACACTGATATACTCTATTTGTTGGGATAGTGGACAGCTGCAGTAAGTTCTTTACTGTTCGTGCCGACATAGGCGGGGTTATTGCAATGTATGGTTCAGGGGGTTTTATGCTAGTCTTTTGTGCTTGAGTATTACTGCTAACGCTGTTTGTGGTGCTGGAGCTTGTACGGGGACTGAGCCGAGGGCCTCTACGGGCTGTCTAGCTCGCGGCCAAAAGGACTGCTAAAGTCAGGGTGACTAGGAAGATCAGGAGGTAGGTTTTAATAATACCTCGTTGGGCATTACTTGTGATGGTGGCCATTTTCATCTGGGTTGAGGCCAGGCCTTTAGGCCCAGAGGCCTCGAATCAGGATTGGTCAACTAGTTGGTTGGCTATTGTTTGCCCTAAAACTAGGTTTATCTTAGGAGCTGCCCGGTGAACTGTAGCGGGGAAGTGGCCAAGCATATTGGAGAAATTATGAAGCTTGATATTAGGGGTAACCTTAAACTGTTTTGAGGTGAGTGTGGCCAGTTCAATGGCTGTTAAAAGGCCAACAATTGTAACGATAAGGGCCGCCAGCTTAAGAAGAGGGGGCATGGTTATAATAGGCGTCTTTGTCGGAATCGTATTTGAGGTGAGAATTAAGCCCGCTACGATACTGCCCCAGGCGAGCCGTTTGATGGGGTTAATTACCGCTGGGTCATTCTCGTTAATAGGGGATAGGGATGGGAATCGGGGTGTCCCCATTGCAACAAAGAAAACGACTCGGAAGCTATAAACGGCAGTAAAGGAAGTTGCGATTAGCGTAAGGATTAGGGCTCAGGCGTTTAGGTAGGAGTTATTCAGAGCTTCAATGATTGCATCTTTGGAGAAGAAGCCTGCTAAAAAGGGGGTTCCCGTGAGGGCCAGGCTGCCAATAGTTAAGCAGGTGGAGGTGAAGGGTGCTAGGTTGTGTAGTCCCCCCATCTTTCGAATATCCTGCTCATCATTCAGGCTGTGGATAATAGAGCCGGAGCAAAGGAAGAGCATGGCCTTAAAGAAGGCATGTGTACAGATATGGAGGAATGCTAGTTGGGGCTGGTTGAGCCCAATAGTGACCATCATCAAGCCTAGCTGGCTTGAAGTAGAAAAGGCTACAATTTTCTTAATGTCGTTCTGAGTAAGAGCACACGTAGCTGTAAATAAAGTCGTAAGTGCACCCAGGCAAAGACATGTGGTCAAGGCTGTTTGGTTTGACTCGGTAAGCGGGTGTAGTCGGATAAGGAGGAAAATCCCGGCTACGACCATGGTACTTGAGTGTAACAGGGCAGATACTGGTGTGGGCCCCTCCATTGCGGAGGGGAGTCAAGGGTGTAGTCCGAACTGTGCCGACTTCCCTGTGGCGGCGATGATTAGCCCAAATAGGGGAAGTGTCATGTCTATGTTATGTGACAAAGAGAAAATTTGTTGTATTTCTCAGGAGTTTAAGTTCATTGCGAATCAAGCCATGGTTATGATTAGTCCGATATCCCCAACTCGATTGTAGATGACAGCTTGGAGGGCTGCGGTGTTTGCATCGGCCCGGCCGTATCATCAGCCAATTAGAAGGAAGGACATAATTCCTACACCTTCTCAACCAATGAATAGTTGAAACATGTTGTTAGCAGTGACTAGAATAACCATGGCAATAAGGAACATCAGAAGATACTTAAAGAATCGATTCATGTACGGGTCTGCGTGCATATATCATGAGGCAAACTCTAGGATTGATCAGGTGACGTAAAGGGCAATAGGGGTAAACATGATGGAATAGTAGTCAAATTTTAAGCTAACACTGATATTAAAGGTGGAGGTGTTTATTCAGTGTCAGGTCGTAATAATAGTTTCTACACCCTGGTCCAAGAAGATAAATATTGGGAGGAGGCTTACCACAAATGCAGTGCTGACTGCGGTTTTAACGTGGGTGACAGCCCAATCTGCGTTCTTGGGTGTAGGGCTAAGTGTTGTAACAAGAGGGTATGCTAGGAGGGCAAAGATCAGTGTGAGTGATGATGTTAGTACTAGCGTGGTCTGCATAGCTCCTGCTTGGATTTGCACCAAGAGTTTTTGGTTCCTAAGACCAGCGGATAGCTGTTATTCTTCAAGGCCGAGTGAGCCGCAGAATCTAACTGCGGGGGCAGAAATTAGCAGTTTCTGTTGCTACAAGTCTCTCTCGGCGGGTCAGGGGATTCTAACCCCTGTTTCTGGAATCACAATCCAGCGTTTTTGTTAAACTAGATCTGCAATAGAATCAACCTCAGATAAGTTCCGGCTTAAGGACGAGGAGGATGACAGGAAGAAGGTGGAGGGTGATGAGTAGGTGTTCCCGTGTGTGGTAGGGGGGGAGCCCTTTGATGTGCTCGGGCATCGGGCCTCGCTGGGTCATTAGGAACATGTAGAGAGCATACCCGGCTGTAATCAGTGTTCCGACTCCTGTAAGGGCTAGCGTTCAGGGGGATCAGTTGAACATAGTTGTAATGATTATTACTTCCCCTATCAGATTTGGTAGAGGCGGAAGTGCTAAGTTAGCTAGGCTGGCAATAAATCATCACGTGGCGGTCAGGGGAAATAGCATTTGTATTCCTCGTGCCAAGGCCATGGTCCGGCTGTGGGTCCGTTCATAGCTGGTGTTTGCCAGGCAGAATAGGGCTGAGGATACGAGCCCGTGGGCAATTATAAGAATAAGCGCGCCTGTTAGTCCCCATGGGGTTTGGATAAGAATGCCCCCGGCTACCAGGCCTATATGGCTCACTGAGGAGTAAGCGATCAGCGACTTTAGGTCTGTCTGGCGCAGACAGATCGACCCTGTCATAATAATCCCCCAAAGGGCCAAGACAATAAAAGGATAGGCTGCCTCCTTGGTGAGGGGGTCAAGAATTGCGGATATTCGAATCATCCCATAGCCCCCAAGCTTTAAGAGAACAGCAGCTAGTACTATTGACCCAGCAATCGGTGCCTCTACGTGGGCTTTAGGCAGTCACAAGTGTACGCCGTACAGGGGTATTTTCACTAAAAAGGCTACAAGGCAGCCCGCTCACCATATCATATCCCCCCAAGATGCAAGGACAAGTGGTGAGTTAAAATTCAGGATAATCATTGACAAACTTCCTATTGAATTTTGGAGTGCCAGGAGCGCAACCAGAAGTGGCAAGGACCCCGCTAAAGTATAGAAAAGGAAGTAGGTTCCGGCATTTAGGCGTTCTGCCTGGTTCCCCCATCGGGTGATAATAATTAGTGTTGGAACCAGGGTGGCCTCAAACATTACATAAAACATAAGGATTTCTGTGGCCCCGAATGCCAGGATTAAAAAGGCCTGTAGAGAAATCAGGAGGCAGATAAATGTTCGCTGGCGGGAGATGGGCTCAGTCCGAGTGTGGTTCTGGCTAGCAAGAATTATTAAGGGGAGAAGTCAACAGGTTAATACTAGTAAGGGGGCAGATAAGGGGTCGATCGCCATATAGTTGTTAGGGAGGGTTCATCCTGTCTCCGCTGTCCAGTTAAGTCAGGTGAGGCTGATTAGGGCAATAACAAGGCTGTGGGATGTTGTAGTGGCCCATAACCACTTCTTAGGGGCCAGTCATGCAGTCGGAAATAGTATTAGTGTAGGGATAAGGACTTTTAGCATTGTAGAATGTTAAGGGCTTGTAGTTGGTTTGGGCCGTGAGTGCGGTTTGTTGCCACGAGGAGGGCCAATCCGACGCTAGCCTCACAGGCGGAGAAGGCTAGCAGTAGTATTGGGGCCGCGGAAAAATTGGTCACTTCTGTTTGAAGGGTCCAGAGGGACAAGGCAACGAAGAGTGCCAACATCATGCCTTCTAGACAGAGTAGGGCAGAAAGGAGGTGGGTTCGGTGAAATGTTAGGCCTATTAGGCCTAGGATGAATGCCGTGGTAAAACTGAATTGTACCGGGGTCATAAGGGTGCTATGGACTTTAACCACAATTTCCTGGGCCGAAACCAGAAGTCTTTAGTTGGACTAACTCCCTATTCGGCTCATTCAAGGCCTCCTTGAAGTCATTCATAAACTAGGCCTAGAGTAAGAAGTGCGAGTACAGCGCCGGCTCACACGACGGTCATCACGGGGTTGTCTAGTTGGTAGGCTCATGGGAGGGGTAGTAGTAAGGCAATTTCTAGGTCAAATAACAGAAATAAAATTGCTACTAGGAAGAATCGCAAGGAGAAGGGCATACGAGCAGACCCTCGGGGGTCAAAGCCGCATTCGTAGGGGGATAGTTTCTCTGCATCCGGGGTTATCTGAGGGAGTCAAAATGACACAATCACTAAGATAAGGGAGAGGGTAAGTGTAATTGCCAAAACTGTCATGATTAGGCTCATTACCTTTCCTTGGACTTTAACCAAGATTAGATGGTTGGAAGCCACCTGTACTGTCCTTTGTACTAGAGAGGTTATGATCCTCATCAGTAGATAGAGACGTATAGGAATAGTCATACCACGTCAACGAAGTGTCAGTATCAGGCGGCTGCCTCGAACCCGAAGTGGTGGTTTGAGGTAAAATGGTAAAGTACTTGACGTACGAAACAAACTGCTAGGAATGAAGACCCAATGATGACGTGTAGTCCGTGGAATCCTGTAGCTACAAAGAAAGTCGAGCCGTAAACACCGTCTGCAATCGTGAAGGGGGCTTCATAATATTCCAGGGCCTGTAGGAATGTAAAGTAGAACCCTAGTAAAATGGTTAGGGCAAGTGACTGAATTGTCTGTTTTCGTTCCCCCTCTATGATGCTGTGGTGGGCTCAGGTAACGGTAACTCCGGAGGCTAGGAGTACTGCCGTGTTTAAGAGAGGCACTTCGAAGGGGTCAAGGGTGGTAATACCAGTGGGGGGTCAGCATCCCCCTAGTTCAGGGGTGGGTGCTAAGCTTGAGTGGTAGAATGCTCAAAAGAACCCCGCAAAGAAAAATACTTCGGATGTAATGAATAAGATTATACCGTAGCGTAGCCCCTTTTGTACGGGAGGGGTATGGTGACCCTGGAATGTCCCTTCTCGCACGATGTCTCGCCATCATTGGTATATGGTTAGAAGTGTTAAGACGGTTCCTAGGGTTATTAGGGTAACTGAGTGGAAGTGAAATCAGATTGCGGTGCCGGACGTTAGGAGTAGGGCTCCAATTGCTCCGGTTAGTGGTCAGGGGCTTGGGTCTACCATGTGGTATGCGTGTGCTTGGTGGGCCATTAGACGTTTTCTTGTAGGTAAAGGCTTAGGAGAAGAACAAAGACATATGCCTGGATCATCGCTACGGCAACTTCTAGGAGGGTAAGGAGAAAGAGAACAGTGGCTGTTAAGATGGCCACAGTTGGTATAAGTGGAAGAAGGACAAATGCAGCTGTGGCAATTAGTTGGATGAGCAGGTGACCTGCTGTGAGATTGGCGGTTAGTCGAACCCCTAGCGCTAAGGGGCGGATAAATAAGCTAATAGTTTCGATAATAATAAGCACTGGAATAAGAAGGACGGGAGTCCCTTCCGGCAGGAGATGTCCTAAAGCTGCAGTTGGTTGATTCCGCATGCCAATAATTACTGTGGCAAGTCACAGGGGAACCGCAAGGCCCATATTCAGTGAGAGCTGAGTTGTGGGTGTAAAGGTATAAGGGAGAAGGCCTAGCATATTGAGTGATGTTAAGAAGACCATTAATGATGCAAGCATAACTGCTCATTTGTGACCTCCGGGATTAATAGGCATAAAGATCTGCTGAGTGAAGCGATTAATAAATCATCCTTGAAGCGTAAGAAGTCGGCTGTTTAATCATCGTGGGGTAGGGGTAGGATATAGAGTTCATGGAAGTACAAGTGCTAGGGCAATAAGGGGGATTCCCAGATAGGTGGGGCTTATAAACTGGTCAAAGAAGCTTAGTATCATGGTCAGTTTCAGGGTTCAGGTTTAGCTTTTTCGGCCCCTATAGTTGTGGGCTCGTTATTAAAATTATGGGCTAAGATTTTTTGGGGGATAATAGTCAAGAAGACTACTCAGGAGAAAACAAGAATTGCAAATCAAGGGGCGGGGTTTAATTGAGGCATATCACTAAGGGTGGTTGGGGGCCACCAATTTTCAGCTTAAAAGGCTGATGCTCTTACCCAATTTAGCATCTTAGTGAGGCGTCTTCAAGTATAAGTGAGGATCAGTTTTCGAAGTGTACAAGAGGTACGGCTTCCACGACGATTGGCATGAAGCTGTGGTTTGCTCCACAGATTTCAGAACACTGTCCATAGAATACACCGGGGCGAGAGACAATGAAAGCTGTTTGGTTTAGGCGTCCGGGAACGGCGTCTATTTTTACCCCCAGGGCGGGGACTGCTCAAGAGTGTAATACATCTTCAGCTGATACAAGAACCCGGATTGGGGATTCTATGGGCACCACTATTCGGTGGTCTGTCTCTAAGAGGCGGAACTGCCCGGGTACCAGGTCTTGGGTAGGAACTATGTAAGAATCAAATCCAAGATCCTCATAGTCTGTGTATTCGTAGCTTCAATACCATTGGTGGCCCATGGCTTTAATCGTTAGATGAGGGTCATTAATTTCGTCTATAAGGTAAAGAATTCGTAGAGATGGTAGTGCAATTAGAATTAAAATGACTGCTGGGAGAATGGTCCATACAATTTCAATTTCTTGGGAATCAAGAATATATTTGTTAGTTAGTTGTGTGGAAACCATTGACACAATAATGTAAAGGACCAGCGTGCTAATCAAAAGGACGATCATTAGGGCGTGGTCGTGGAAATGTAGGAGTTCTTCTATAACAGGGGAGGCCGCGTCTTGCAATCCTAGTTGTGAGGGATGTGCCATTTAGCTCTGGACCAAGACACGCGGGGAACTAGCCCACAATTTTGCCTTGACAAGGCAATGTAATGGATTTTACTAGTGTCTTATTTAAGAAAGTGGCAGATTGGCCATGCAGTTGGCTTGAAACCATCTTATGGGGGTTCGATTCCTCCCTTTCTCGTTATTTTGCTTGCACTTGCACGAAGGCCGGCTCCTCGAAGGTGTGGTAAGGGGGAGGGCATCCATGTAGTCATTCTACGTTTGTCATAGTAAGTTCTACAGACGCTACTTCTCGTTTGGCAGCGAATGCTTCCCAAAGAATAAATAAGAACATAATTACTGCTACTAGTGAAATAAGTGACCCGATTGAGGACACTGTATTTCAAAGAGTATAGGCGTCGGGGTAGTCAGAGTATCGCCGTGGCATCCCTGCTAGGCCTAGGAAGTGTTGGGGGAAGAAAGTTAAATTGACACCTACGAACATAATTCCGAAGTGGATTTTTGTTCAGGTGCTATGAAGGGTATATCCTGTAAATAGGGGGAATCAGTGTACGAATGCAGCTATAATAGCGAATACGGCCCCCATAGAAAGAACATAGTGGAAGTGTGCTACAACGTAATATGTGTCGTGTAGAACAATATCTAATGAGGAGTTGGCCAAGACAATTCCTGTTAATCCCCCGACTGTGAAAAGGAAAATGAACCCAAGGGCTCATAAAAGTGGGGTTTCTCATTTGATTGAGCCCCCGTGAAGAGTGGCAAGTCAACTAAATACCTTAACCCCAGTTGGGATGGCAATAATCATAGTTGCTGATGTAAAGTATGCTCGAGTGTCAACATCCATACCTACGGTGAACATATGGTGGGCTCAGACAATGAACCCTAGAAGTCCGATAGCCATCATAGCTCAGACCATTCCCATGTATCCGAAGGGCTCTTTCTTTCCTGCGTAGTAGGCTACGATGTGGGAAATCATTCCAAATCCGGGGAGAATGAGAATATACACTTCCGGGTGTCCGAAGAATCAAAATAGGTGTTGGTAGAGAATTGGGTCTCCCCCTCCTGCTGGGTCGAAGAAGGTGGTGTTTAGATTTCGATCTGTAAGAAGCATTGTAATCCCGGCAGCTAGTACAGGTAGTGATAGTAGAAGTAGAACAGCTGTTACAAGTACGGATCAGACAAACAGGGGTGTTTGGTATTGTGAAATTGAGGGCGGCTTCATATTAATAATTGTAGTAATGAAATTAATGGCACCCAGAATAGAGGAAATACCTGCTAGATGGAGTGAAAAAATAGTTAGATCAACCGATGCCCCCGCGTGGGCCAGGTTACCGGACAGAGGGGGATATACTGTTCATCCAGTCCCTGCTCCGGCTTCAACCCCAGAGGAGGCTAAGAGTAGGAGGAATGAGGGAGGGAGTAGTCAGAAGCTCATATTGTTTATTCGAGGGAATGCCATATCTGGTGCTCCGACCATGAGGGGAACTAGTCAGTTTCCAAACCCCCCAATTAGAATCGGCATTACTATAAAGAAAATTATTACGAAGGCATGTGCAGTAACGATAACATTATAGATCTGGTCATCTCCAAGGAGGGCCCCAGGCTGGCTGAGTTCTGCACGAATTAGGAGACTTAGGGCTGTGCCCACCATTCCTGCTCAGGCACCAAATACTAGGTAAAGGGTACCAATATCTTTGTGATTAGTTGAGAAAAATCAACGTGTAATTGCCACAGGTAGGGTGGCCGAAGGCTTAGGCGGCGGATTGTAGCCCCGATAACAGAGGTTTAACTCCTCTCCTTACCAAAAGCTCTGTGGTGAAGTTCATGTCAGGTTGCAAACCTGAAGACGTAGGCTAACGCCTGCCGGGGCTTTCCCCGCCTTTTTTGAGGCGGCGGGGAAAGTAGATGGATGCTCGCTGGTTAGAGCGCTTAGCTGTTAACTAAGAGTTTGTAGGATCAAGGCCTTCCCATCTAGCAAGGCCTTAGCTTAATTAAAGCATCTGGGTTGCATTCAGAAGCTGTGGGGTAAAGTCCCGCAGGCCTTATCAGGGGCTAGGAGATTTTCACTCCTGCTTGGAGCTTTGAAGGCTCATGGTCTAAATGCTATCCTAAGCCCCTAGATCAGCAGGGTCAAGGCAGAAGGAGTAAGAGGTAGAAGACACGTAGTTATAATGACTGCCGCGGAAAGTAGAAGGGTGGGACGTTTGGCTGCTATACGTCAGGGGGTGACCGAGTTAAAAGTGTGGGGAAAGAGGGTAAGGGATATAGCATATGTAAGTCGCAGGTAGAAGTATAGGCTCAGTAGTGCAGAGAGGGCCATGACAGTTGCCGTTGGGATAAACCCTTGATTGGTTACCTCTTGAAGAATGAGTCACTTAGGCAAGAAACCCGTCAGCGGAGGGAGACCACCGAGGGAGAGAAGGACCAAGCAGGCCATGGCCGTCAGAGTGGGGGACTTAGTTCAAGAAGAGGCCAGAGTGACAGTTTTAGTAGCGTCCATGTTGCTGAGCGTAAGGAAAGCCGCTGTTGTTATAACAATATAGGTAATTAAAGCAATCAGGGTTAGTTGGGGTGCTATCTGAGCGACTAAGATCATCCACCCCAAGTGTGCGATGGATGAGTATGCTAAGATTTTGCGCAACTGTGTTTGATTAAGTCCTCCTCAGCCTCCTACAAGAGTGGAGCAGAGGGCCAGGGCCGTAAGCATGTAGGGGTGGGTGTAGTTCGCCACCTGAAGAATAAGTGCGAAAGGGGCAAGTTTCTGTCAGGTGGATAAAACTAACCCGGTGGTAAGGGAGACTCCCTGAAGGACCTCTGGAAGTCAGAAGTGGGTAGGGGCCAGCCCAATCTTTATCGCCAGGGCTGCTATAGTAATGGTGGCAGTCACTGGGTGAGAAGGGTAGGTAATATCCCATTGCCCAGAGGCCCATGCATTGGTGGTGCTAGCAAACAGAATTATAGCTGCTGCTGTGGCCTGAATAAGGAAATATTTGGTGGTGGCTTCTATAGCTCGGGGGTGATTCTGTTGCGCTATCAAAGGGAGGATGGCCAGGGTGTTAATTTCTAGGCCTATTCATGCTAGGAGTCAGTGCGAGCTCGCAAAAGTCATTGCGGTTCCCAGGCCTAGGCTAGATAGAAGGACAACGAGTACTAGGGGGCTCATTAGTAGGGGAAGGATTTTAACCAACATGTCCGGGGTATGGGCCCGAAAGCTTATTTAGCTGACCTTACTAGAAAGTGGTGTAGTGGAAGCACCCAGAGTTTTGATCTCTGGAGGATGGGTTCGAGCCCCTTCTTTCTAAGAAGCTGGAGGGAGTTCAACCCTCTTAGCTCACTCTATCAAAGTGGCCCTTAGGCGTTCAGGCACAGCTCCGGGTGCTAGAGTTGAGGGGGAAGCCCTGCTGTACTAACTGGCATAGAGAGATGTCAAAGAATCAGGGCCAGTGTTAAGGGTAGGAAGTTTTTTCACACCAAGTGTATTAACTGATCATACCGGAACCGGGGGTAAGAGGCTCGGACCCACAGGAAAAGGGCTGACAGGAGGGCAGCCTTAATCATAATATTAGCGGTGGTTAGTTCAGGGAATAAGAGGAAACACGAGGTACCCATAAATAAAATGGCTGAGAGTGTATTTATGAATAAAATATTGGCGTACTCTGCTAGGAAAAACAGCGCAAAAGGCCCCCCCGCATACTCTACGTTGAAGCCTGAGACCAGTTCGGACTCCCCTTCAGTTAGGTCAAAGGGTGCTCGGTTGGTCTCTGCTAAGGTAGAGGTGTACCACATTGCCGCCAGGGGTCAGGCGGGCGCTAGCAGTCAGATGGCCTCTTGTGTGGTGCTAAACATAGACAGAGTAAAGCCCCCGGTAAACATGATTGTGGAAAGTAAGATGAGCCCCAATGCTACTTCATAAGAAATGGTCTGGGCTACTGCCCGCAATGCACCGATTAGTGCATATTTGGAATTCGAGGCCCATCCTGAGCCCAGGATAGAATAAACTGCAAGGCTAGAGAGGGCAAGGATAAATAGTATGCTAAGGCTTATATCAGTTACAGGGTGGGGGAGGGGCATGGGGGCCCAGAGGGTGAGTGCCAAAGTAAGGGCGAGGGCCGGGGCCGCCAAGAATAAGAAGGGGGAAGAGGTAGAGGGTCGAATGGGCTCTTTAATAAAAAGTTTAACTCCGTCTGCAATCGGTTGTAGGAGGCCGTAAGGGCCAACTACATTGGGGCCCTTCCGTAACTGCATATAGCCTAATACTTTCCGTTCAATTAGTGTTAGGAAGGCAACGGCCAGTAATACGGGGACAATATAAGCAAGCGGATTAATGACGTGTGTAATAAGAATGTGGAGCATAACTAAGGAGAGGATTTGAACCTCTGGGAGGGAAGGCTTAGGCTTCCTGCATTTGCCGAGCTCTGCCACCTTAGTATGCCTTTCTCTTAGGGCTGAGAGTTGTCACCTTTTACCTACTTTAGTTGTAGTCATCAGGTCAGGGGGAGGCGTGCCTTAAAGCATGGGCCCTACCATTCCGGTCCTTTCGTACTGGGAAGGGTGTTATTACAGATAGAAACTGACCTGGATTACTCCGGTCTGAACTCAGATCACGTAGGACTTTAATCGTTGAACAAACGAACCCTTAATAGCGGCTGCACCATTAGGATGTCCTGATCCAACATCGAGGTCGTAAACCCCTTCGTCGATATGGACTCTGGGAAGGGATTGCGCTGTTATCCCTAGGGTAACTTGGTTCGTTAATCGGCAAATAGCCGGATCATTTTTGGTCAAATGTTTTGTGACTTAGAGGTGTAGCTCTTGGTTTTAGGGTAGCCCCAATCCTCTCGGGAGCTTTTTTCTCTCCCGCGGTCGCCCCAACCGAAGACGTTTATACCAGTATCATGTTGTTTGGAGGCCTGTTAACTGAGACTTGCTTTTCATGATTGGTGGGCGTCTAAAGCTCCATAGGGTCTTCTCGTCTTGTATATTCATACCCGCTTCTGCACGGGTAGATCAGTTTCACTGACCAGGAGAAAGAGACAGTTAAACCCTCGTTATGCCATTCATACAGGTCTTCATTTAAAAGACAATTGATTGCGCTACCTTTGCACGGTTAAAATACCGCGGCCGTTAAACTTTTGGTCACTGGGCAGGCGGGACCTCCTATGTGGTGTAGGCAGGAGGCGGTGTTTTTGGTAAACAGGCGGGGTTTCGGTTTGCCGAGTTCCTTTTCATCCTTTTAGTCTTTCCCTTGTCTAGCACTCCTGTGTGGGGTTAACGATATGATAATACGTGGTCTTCTTGGCCTAGGGTGGCGGGGGTGTAGGCTCCTCTATTATTGGGTTCGTTAATTGTTGGCGGGGGGTCCGATCCAACTTACACTTGTGCGGGGAGAAGTTCATTCTTCTTGTTACTCGTTCTAGCATGGTCCCTCCTATGTGGGCATAGGATGGCTCAGTAGTAATAGGGGCATTAGAGGTTATAATATTATAATAGGCTTGTTCTGGTCCGAGCTTTAACGCTTTCTGTTCAGATGGCTGCTTTTAGGCCCACTGAAACCTGTGGCCTCGTTTTAATTTATTCTTTAGCCTCCTGTTGAAGGTTGTGTCCTTTGTTGAGGGAGCTGTACCTCCTTCAACTAACTTCCGTTAGTGTCCCTTTGCCTAGTCTTAGTGGAACTGTTGTGGCGAGGGGCGTAGCGGGGCTGAACTTGTATTCATTTCTTGAGCAACCAGCTATAACCGGACTCGGTAGGTCTTTCACCTCTACTCGGGGATCTTCCCACTCTTTTGCCACAGAGACGGGTTGGCCCTACTATAGGCTGTCCCGGAGTAGCTCGTCTGGTTTCGGGGATTCAAACTAGAGTTCTCTTCGCTTGGGTTTACTGGCTAGATCATGATGCAAAAGGTACGAGAGGTAGTCTCTGCTTTTCTGTGCTTAAGTGCGTTGTTTCAGTTCTCTTTCAGCTTTCCCTTGCGGTACTTTATCTATGGCTTCGTTTATCCTTTTTTGTCGCCCATACTGGGGTGGTCGAATGGTTTAGTTTTAATTAAATCTAGTTTATGTAGAGCTATGTATATTAATAACTTAGGCTCTTGTGGTTTGAGCTAGCTGTTTGGCTCAGGGCGATCCGATTCGCACGGATGTCTACTCAGTGTAAGGGGGTCGCTTGGCTCCTCAGCCACGCCCTGATTATTCCAAGTACACCTTCCGGTATACTTACCATGTTACGACTTGCCTCCCCTTGCTGTTATTATTGCGTTATCTACCTTCTTTGGGTGGTCGNTGGGGAGAGTGACGGGCGGTATGTGCGCGCTTCAGAGCCAACTTCAAAAGGGCACTCTACTCCCTTTTTACTGCTAAATCCACCTTCGGGTGTTTGATTTCAGACGGCCTTTCGTAAATAATCTGTTTCAGATAATGTAGCCCATTTCTATCCCACTCCGTACGCTACACCTCGACCTGACGTTCTGAGGAATGCTCATTCTGCTTACTGTAGTACCTTCACAGGGTAAGCTGGCGACGGTGGTATATAGGCGGGAGGGGCAAGGAGTGGTGAGGTTGAACGGGGGTTATCGGTTCTAGAACAGGCTCCTCTAGGGGGGTCTGAAGCACCGCCAAGTCCTTTGGGTTTTAAGCTGGCGCTCGTAGTTCCCGGGCGGATATTTGTTGTACTAATATATCTAAGTTTACGGCGGGGCATAGTGGGGTATCTAATCCCAGTTTGTGTCCCAGCTCTCGTGGGTTCTGGTGGGCGAGGGTAAAGCTACTTTCGTGATAGTGGTTCGAGGCCCCGGGTGCGTATAACGGCCTGAGAGCTCTTTGGCTTTAGTGCTTGTTTTCCATAACCACTCTTTACGCCGAGTATATCAACTAGGGTCTCTCGTATAACCGCGGTGGCTGGCACGAGTTTTACCGGCCCTCTTAACCCTGACTAAGTCAAGTTTTCACTTATGGTTTAATGTTTATCACTGCTGAAGTCCCTTGGGGGTGTGGCTAAGCAAGGCGTCTTGGGCTAAATTTTATGTGCCTGATACCGGCTCCTCGTCCCCGGACGGGGGATTGAGGGCATTCTCACGGGGCTGCGGAGGCTTGCATGTGTAAATTGGGTTAAAGCTGATATTAAAGCCAGGACCAAACTTTTGTGCTTGTGGAGCTTTCCTAGGGCTCGTCTTAACATCTTCAAGGTTATGCTTTGTTTAAGCTACACTAGC